TTTCCTGGCAAAGCCAAAGAGGATGTGACGCTCAGGGACGCCTACAATAGGATATTCTATAGTCTTGGTAAAGGGGGGGTCACTCAAAACAAAAGGGTATATCATCCCCAGGCATAGAACTGAAGTGATCTACCAGGGAATTCCAGGGAGTACCACCCCTTTCACAGCTCGGGGCTGTGTCATGCCCTGAGTAGAGACAAGGAATGTCAGATCGCCCTTCACCACCTACTAAGTATCCACTAGGACAAAAATGACCAGTGGAGGCATCAGGACCAAGAATTTGCACTGGGTAATGGATACCCAAAGAGGCAACAAATTCCATAGAGGACCAAACCTTACAAGATGAAGATAGATTCGGTCAATCTTTCAGTTCCGCATTCCTATTGGAGCATTAAATCACTTAACAAGGGTTACGTCTGGACGCAAAGCCCGTCCCGTCATGTCATGTATGTAGTACCAACGACAGTATCGAAGCCAAGACCTTACCCATAGGAAGACTCCAAAAAGGAAATCCTTCCTCCCAGGCATCTCAATCTCAAATAGATCGCCCGGAAGAAGGCGTAACTCTTTTTTTTTTGTGCCATCTCCTGTCGAAGAAAAAAAAGAGTTACGCCTTCCACGTAGCAATGAACGGGAAGGCCTCGCCCCAGCCACCAATTGGAATGGTAGCGAAGGGTGGGTCCACATAGCCCAGACCCTTTCTACCCTCGTACGTTGGAAAGAGCTACTTCCTTCCTGTCTTCGCTCCAACCCCCTCCCCCCGTCACTTGCAGTGTTTAGCTTCACGATCGGAATGGAGTCTCTCCCATGCTTACAGGCAAATAAGCACCTGAGGGTAGTCAATGAAGCCTCCTTTTCTATTCGAACTCGACTTGACTACTTACGTTTCTCCTCATCATGAAGGAGGCCAATCTCCCTCTTACCTTCCTTCTTCCATCGCTTATATCATTCTCATCCAACATCAATCTCGGCTCGGTCTCTTTTACAAAGGAATGTTAAGTACTGAGATAGGTCGTTGAGGTCTCGTCTCTCATCCCCAAAAATGAAAAGCAATCTTGAGTTTAAAAGAAAAGAGTCAACGAAGAGCACTTATAAAGATCCCCTAAGCCCGCTTCCATTCCGAGATTTACATGCTGCTCTGACCTCACCTCATTGCGCTCGGGCTAGGGCATTCGATGCAGCTCCTTCTCTTGCATTTGACACCGTTATTGATTCATTTCCTGCAAACAAGCATTCTATTCCGAAAGTGCGGATTCGAGAACAGCCTAAGACAACAGGGTTTACGAACAGGGGTTATTCCCGTAAGGATGTAACTTTTATGGAGCTAGTCTGTCCCGTAGTTCAAGCGTGAAAAAAGACACTAACTTCTTTAGATTTCGAGTATCAGCACCGGATTCAATAGCAATTGCAGGGGATTCTTTTCCATCTAAAGCAGCAAGGCAGATGGCTTCAAAGGCAAAACCAGACGGCTGGTCTACTTCCTGCTCGATGAGGGTCATCAGGTCGGGTGGTAATCAAGGCAAAAAGGCTTTGTCTATTTGCTTCTTTCTTTTGTTCTTAGCTCTTCGACTTGTCTCCTGTCAGCTACTCTCGCTTCGTCCCCGCCACTGCAATCGAAACCGCCTCTGCTCTTCCCAAGTCAGCTCTAGTCTATCGTCACTGGTCCAGTATAAATACCCTCTCTCTTCTTATGAGCTTAACGCAAAAAAGAAGCTATACTAAGCGTTCTTTCCCTTAAGGGTAGCCTTCCTTGAATTCGATTGACGTGGTTCTAGCTCGTTTTAAGGAGCTTAACGCGAGTTTTGCTTTGTCCCTCTTGACGTCGCTGGTAATCCCAACTCGTATTAGCTATCGAAAGCCGTACAACCCTTCCCGCTTGCCACAAGTAATCGCTACAGAAAGCACCACAGCCACAGGCACAGTAAGCGGAACAGCAACTGGTCTTTTCTCACTCTCCCTGTAGTCAAGACGTAGGGAGTATTATGACCAGCTTCACTGACGTCTGCTTTCGTCTCTCGTCCTTCGCCCGCCTGCTCAATGAGTTGAGTAGGCGGGCGAAGGACAAGTCCCAGGTAGTTAGCAGCGAGGCCCAACATGTCTGGATTCCCACTTGGCTTCTGCAACTGTGAATCTGGGAAAGATTCCCCAAGTTAGAGCCCGAGCCTCTGGTCTTGACTGGGGAAAGGCGTAGCCTGAGAATATATATATATATAAATATATATATATATATATATATATATATATATATAGCGGGCAACTGAAGAAGCCCAAGAACAAGACTGAGGTGCTGCAAGATGAAAAGGAATGTGGAGGGAGGGCATATACAAGGCCCACTTTGGACTGGTGGGAGGAACCCTAATATACAAGGGGCGAGAAGGAAGAAGAAAAGTACGGGGACTGCAGGGTCAGGAAGAGAAGGAAATGATGGAGTGGCTTTTTGTAGTTACTCCTTGTGAACTGATAGTGAATGTGGATCCTTCTAAAGTAGAAGAGATCCCAGTGGTGTATTACCGACCGGACAGAGTAGCCCGGCAGTTTGGCCTGCCAGGGACATTCCCGCTTCCTTTCACCCTGCAAACGGAGGCAGCTCGTGCCGTGCGTCTTGTGGTGCTCCTGCTTAGCGCCCTTGCTTCTTACCGCGTAGTGGTAAAAGAATTTTATATTCGTAGATCAGGTAATATAAAAATATGTATGTTCTTAGCTTAGTAATGATTATGAAAATGAAACCGGCAATTCGAGTTCCTTTACTAGCTTGCTGCTTTCTTAGATGCTTACGAACGAAGTACTACTATTACTGTCAAGGGGGGTAGAAGCACTCCACTCCATTCTATAGCTCCTCTAGGATCCATTAGAATGGAGTGGAGTTAGGGAGTCGAGTCTACCCTAACGGGGGAATGAGAGCGTTAATAAGTCAAATTGGCCATGGCCTTCTCTGGATTGTAAGAAAGTATGCATATTTTCCTGAGTTTTGTTCTCGAAAAATTCTGCTCTTCGTAAAAGCATAAAATGGAGTCAAGAGGTGGAGATATCACCGGGGCTGGGCGGATTGTCTTTCTTTTTAGGCGCGCGTCTTCGGAAGTTCCCCGATCATAGGCCCTGCTGCCTTATAGGGAAAGAATGCGGACATCTTCATAATGAGTGAACCCGGTACGTAACTAAGCGCGCTATATAGAGTAGTAAACGCGACTAACATCATGCGTGGACCTGCCAAAGGTAAAGGCAAGACCCCCTTCCTTTCCCGGGCAGGGTTTTATGGGACATACCTGGTCTATACCAGGATTTGCCTATTTCTTTCTGCTCTGCCCCTTTTAAGGGGATTATCACACTGTGCCGGACACGCACAGAGTTCAGTGCTTTGGTCCGTATCTACGGATTGACTATGAAGGGGATGGGATCCCATGAAAATCCTGGCATTCATAAAGGCGACTCATTGCGTATCGAGAACCGGCACTTCGAGGCAAGAAAGAAGTCCTTGTTCGTTATATAGGGCTTCAATCAAGGCTTAGTTAACTAAAAAAAGAAAGGCATTCTCTATCCTGTTATTTCAATATTATAAGGTAGGTACTGAACACTCTCTTTACGACACAAATAGGGACAGGTTTGTTTTAGTCTTCAAATAACTAGAAAGTATAAACTCTATAAGTAATATACCTCCATCCAATCTTTCTTTCTTACTACTAGTGGCATTTCTTGAAGAGATAATTCCTCCTAACTCCCCTTCTCAAGCAGGGGATTTGTCGAAAACAACCTATCTGTCCACTTGCTTTCAGCTCTGTTCCCGTGTCGATCTTTGCCTCTCAACCTATTCTTGCGCAAACCAAGTTCACTGCCGGAATGAAATAACCCGCTATGAGTAGATGGGACTTTGACGGGTATTCCTTATTCTTGATAGCACAGGAATATGAGACCCGGATTTTTTGCATAAACCCTTCCTTTCCTTTTCTGATCTCAGATGGTACGAGAGGAAAAAGACGCCTGCTACGCTTCCTCCTTGTCGGCCTTTGGAAATGGTCAATCAGTTCCTTGCCTTCCCCTTCTTGCATCTCGAAAGACTAATGGGGAAAGCGCTGTCGTGCAGATGGATCGGTTGCACGTGTATTTAACTAGCTTGTGAACGAGGGGATTAACAGCCTCTCTCCAATTGATGAAAAACTTAGAAAGAAAAGACCAGAGAATAGCCGTAGGAATGTCTCCAGGCAGTGACCCATTAAAAACCTTGGTCAAAGGGTCTGCTATCATCATGCTGATGCTAATGTGATCTATCGACACTAGAAGATCTTCCACAATTTCCTTCAAAACATAGTACTTTACGTCGTGGTTGTTTTAACCTGCTAGACGACTTTTTGTTGTTGGAGAAGGCAAGGGCTGCTGAGTTATCACAGTACATGTTCAGTGGTCTAGAGATAGTACCCATCACCTGAAGTCCTGTGATCCTCAGCAAAATAGCCTGGCATGTGGCCTCGTAGCAAGCAATATACTCAGCGTGTGTAGAGGAAAAAGCTGTGACCCTTTCTCACTCTTCCACGAAATGGCGCCGCCGGCAAGCAGGAAGACGTATCCTGATGTCGATTTCCCTGTGTCCGGGCACCCAGCGTAATCGGAGTCCGAATATCCGACGATCTCCAGTATATCGGATCGCCGTTATGTGATCATTTAGTCTCTGGTCCCCTGAAGATACCTCATGACTTTGAAGGCAGCTTTCCAATGCTCCATGCCTGGGTTACTTTTGTATCTACCTAGTAAACCCACAGCATAGGCAATGTCCGGCCGTGTACCCGTCTGGGCGTACATCAAGCTTCCAACAGCAGAAGCATATGGAATGCCCTTCATCTGATCTTTCTCTATATCGCTCCTCGGGCACTGCGAAGCACTGACAAAGTCAACCTTCTTTACAGGTGCCATACTGGGTTTGCTGTGCTGTATACCATACCTCTCTAATACTTTTGGGATTTAGGCCTTCTGAGATAGTCCGAGGATACCTCTGGAAATGTCTTTGTGAATCTCAATGCCAATGACATATGAGGCTCACCCATATCCTTCATCTCAAAGTTCCTTATGAGGAATGCCTTCGTATCGTGCAACATGCTAGCAAGCAGTATGTCGGCAACATATAGGACTAGAAAGAGAAACTTGCTCCCACTGACCTTTAGGTATATACACTGATCAACACTGTTTTCCTTAAACCCAAAGGTCATTCTCACCTCATGGAATTTGAGGTACCACTGACGGGAAGCTTGTTTGAGTCCGTATATCGACTTCCTTAACCTGCACACTAAATGCTCGCTGCCCTCCTGCAAAAGGTCGGTCCATGTACACTTCCTCTTGTAGATCCCCATTGAGGAAAGCCGTCTTCACATCCATCTGGTGAAGCTCTAAGTAAAGTAAAAATGAGCCACCAAAGCCATGATTCTCCTGAGTGAGTCCTTCTTAGAAACCGGAGAGAAGGTCTCAGCGTAGTCGATGCCCTCTTTCAGAGTGAACCCCTTGGCGACAAGCCTGGCCTTGTATCTCTCAATCTTGCCTTTGGAGTCCCTCTTGGTCTTATCAATTTAAACCCTATGGGCTTGGCTCCTTCAGGCAACTCTAATCAACCAAACCTTATTCTTGTCCATGGAGTTCATATCCTCCTTAATTGCATCATACCACCTCGAGGAATCCTTTCCACCTATGGCTTGTGAAAACGTGACTGGGTCATCTACAAGTGTACCGTCCTCATGCAGATACAAAACGTAATCATAAGAAATGGCAGGTCTCCTCTCTCTTTTTGATCTCCTCAATGCCACTTTACCTCCCACAGGTGGTGCCTGATGTGGGGCATCAACGGCTGGAAAAGGTTCCTGCTTGGGTTTTCCCTGTCCCTGTACCACAGGCTGAGTTTCCACAGCGCTTGGCTGTTCCACTGGATATGGAAAAGTAAGTCCGCTAGGAACAGTCGGAGATGGTTCCCCCGGTTCTGGTAACTCCTCAAAGACAATGTCTCGAGGTTCTAACACCCCACTGAGTTTTTCGTCCTCAAAAAATCTTGCTGACTTGGTCTTAGCAATCCTGATCGGGAGCGATGGGCAATCCAACTTTTATCCCTGGCCCCTATCGGAGTATCCGATGAAGTATCCACTAAGGGTCCTAGGGTCCTACTTCTTCTCTTGTGGGTTATACACCCACCCTGGCCTCTGCCTGACAACCCCAAGTATGGAAATGCTATAAACTGGCTTTCCTTCCTGTCTATATCTCGGTGTTTTAGGAACTGCCTTCGAAGGAACGGAAGTTTAGTATGTACATAGCAGTCTATGTGTAAGGCCTCCCTCCAGAGAAAGAGAGGAAGTTGTGAATTGCTCACCATATGTCAATGAGAGTGCGATTCCTCCTATCAGCAACGCCATTCTGGCTAGCTATACCCGGAATAGAATATTGCGCCACTATGCCACATCCTTCGAGGAATCTCGCAAACAGCCCAGGCATTCTGCCTGCCTCAGTGTGCCTGCCAAAGTACTCGTCACCCCGATCAGACCTGACCACTTTGATCCTGTGTATCTAAAAAAGGTTTTCTACCTCTGCCTTGAAGACCTTAAAGGCAGTTAATGCTTCAGATTTCTCATGAAGCAGGTAGACATCACCATACCGTCAGCGGTCATCTGTAAATGTGAAAAAGTACTTTTCTCGACCTATACAAGGCGGAAACGGACCAGAGACATCTGTATGGATCAGTTCCCATGTCTGTATACTCTTTGTGGCTCCTTTCCAGGAGGTTTTGGTCTGCTTTCCCTTGATGCAGTTCACGCAGCACACTCCAAAGTCACAGTGAAATCAAGAGTACAAAGTACTCCTTCTCCCACTAACCTCCGGATTTTCCTCTTTGAGATGTGCCCCAACCTCCTGTGCAAGGGCATGGATGAATTTTTCTTAACCATCCCACCTTTCGTTCTAACATGAACATGACCATAAGGGACATCACCATGCAGAGTAATAAGGGACTGTTGAAAGGAATAATAGAACTTCAAACGATATAAACCATCCAAAAAAAGCCCAGAACCAACTATCTGGGACTCAAATGGTCAAAGTGAAGCCACCAAAAAAAAAGAAAATTGGTATAAAATCAAAATATTTCTAGAAATAGAAATCCACTTTCTATAGAAGGATGTAAAAAAAAGGTGTATTCTAGGTCCAGGTGATGCCCGGTATCCAGGATGAGTCTCACAGTCCCCACAGCCTCCACGCGTGAACGCATCCCCTTTCCCGTGATGATGCTTTGTTAACCCCTTACAGGAGGTCTGCTTGTAAGAAAACCCTGCATGGAATTGGTCACATGAAGGGTGGTACCCGAATCAATCCACCATGCATAAGTAGAAAAAAGAAATAAAGCAACTTTTCAGACACCAGGGCATAGTGATTACCTTCCTTTACTCCTTAAAAAACCGAAGCTTTGAACTAAATCTCGCGCAATCCTTTATTATGGTTGCAAAGCGTAGCAAAAGAACAAGAAGGTTGACCGTGACGATCGTAGCTCGTACAAGTAGGTACGCCAAACACTCATAGACCGGTATCATATAATAAAAAAAGAGTCAAGGTGGAATCCATTGCGATCTTGGACATCGCCAAAGAAGGGTGTTCTCAGTGCCTATGCTTAACACGGCTCCCATGATAGTAGCAGACATTCCTTTGGTGCCCCACTTTCGTCATTCTCCTACTCTGTCTTAAGTCTTGTTGCGCGCGCTGCCGTAGTTAGTGAATTTCGGAGTCTGATGGAAGTTGGTCGGGAATTGGTACTGCTCGCTATCGAGGAAAAAAGTGATGCAACGCAAACGACGCTAATGTCGTACTAAAAGAAAGAAGATTGCTCATGCAACGCAAACAGACAAGGCAGCCTTCTTCAATTCAATAGGGCCTTTTTGGGCTCTCGAGAGGCGACGATCGGGGAGAAGGTCCTCTGTTTACTCTCTAGAAATAACGGCATAGGAAGTGATTGTTGACAATAGTAGGTAGATTCGGAATTGTAACTTCCCATTGCTCTATCTCCGATAGCATGCAGCCGATAATGGATACAGAACTAACTATAGAAAGTGTGCTGTAAGTGATCTTTATAGGTAGCCAGTCTTTTTTTCTCATAGAAGACTCACTAGTTTATTATATCACTACTTGATAGATTGGCTTTATTTTCAGTCAAATCCATATCATACTGACTTGACTCGGTAGCTCTACCTTACTGAAGAGACTATACTCCCTCTTGAGGGCGAGCTACCTCAGACACTGACTGTCCTCTAGTATACGTAGGATAGTCCTCGGATGAAAGCCAACCCTATATCCTCTCTTAAGCAGGGGTAGGGACTAGCCTTCCCTTTCCCTCCCCTCGGCCCTTTGTCTCAGACGGGGGGCTGTTGTCGATCAATCAACGAAGGACTGACTGCCCGGATGCCGAAAGAAAACACCTTGACTTATGGCTTAGATACTTAAGCTGCCTTTCCATCCCTTTCTTTGTTGCTGGGATTCGATGAGGGAGCCGCCGATCCTATGCCATAAACAGATGAAATGTCCCTAGCCCGGCACATTCCTCTCGTCACTGCTGGATGGGTACCGTAAACTCCTTCCCTACCTGTTATGCCTTTCTCTCTTGACCACCTATGCCGTGTCCTACCACAGACCAATCCCCCTTCTGCCTATCACCGGGCAATCTATCCTGTCTGGAAGAAAAAAAGAGAAAGCAGACCCATGTCCAGTCTGCAATAGCCCGGCACATTCATAGGATTGTCACCAGTGCCACTGAGATCCAACTTTTCCATGTGGAAAGTCATTCCAGATTCTCAAACCGAAAATGGGGGGGATTTAATCTCCACAGATTGATTCATTTTTCTGTCCCTTTAGGCATTGAACCACTGGTTGACTTCGGAAAAAAGAGCCTGAACCTCATGAAAGAGTGAATTCCATTTTTGGAAATGGAAAGTCAAATTGAAATGAGAGCCCAAAATCATCCCCACTTTCGGCATCAAGACCCTCCTTCCTCCCTAACCCCTCTTGAAAATGCAACCACAAAGATGGTTGCATTCTGTCCCTTTCCTCATCCCAGTGGAGCAATCAGCAATGCGGGCAGAACAGAAGTCAAGTGGGTTCAATCTTTTTCGAGGTCAAGCACTACGGTTCAGAAGAAAGAAAACCGTGTGGTTTATTCAAGCTGAGGAAGTTCTCAAAATGAGGTCGTCATCCCAAGCCAGAAGAGTAGCCCCTTCCATATGAAATCTCACATATCCCTTTTTCTCAGCCGAACAGATCAGACCAGAGATCTGGTTTTTGCTAAAAGGACAAGTGCGGCTTCACATCTATGGTTTTCGCCCAATTGGAGTCGCTGAATGCGAGGTTGACTGAGTGGAGTTTGAGGAAAAGACTTGGATGCCAATTAGACAAAAAACAAAGAGTGATCCGAAAGACATTAGTATCCCTTTTCTCGTCTAATGAAGAAAGGAGTCCCGTTCGAGTGGGATAAAGCCTGCCAAAATCTGTTGAGAGCATAAAAGCAACTCTACGGAACCCACCTGTGTTGGCCGCACCGAGACCCTGGGAGAGCTCATCGCAACACGAGAACACACTATAGATAGCTGCATGCGCGAGTTATGACAAGCTCTGGTGCCCCGGCGCAAGCCTGCCACGACACGGAATTGCCTCACGTGCGCTTTCAAATCCACACAAACGCTTTCGAGCTCGGATGACAGAACGAACTAGCCAGCCCTTTTCCGAGCGAGTATTTGTTGCGGGCCGGAAGGACAAGCCCTTTGAACCCTAGGCTTTGATTTACAGTTTTAGCCGACCCTCACCGGCTCAGTAAGACTGAAGCCAAGGTCATTTTAGAACTCGACCATCCGGGAGGGGACACCGGTCAGGAGCGAACGAACAATAAAGGTCGGGCAGCGGATACCGGAGGGAGGGGTAGACAAGAAGTTGGAGAAGAGGGAACCTCATTGTCTATCCCTCAGTCTTTCTTCCCCATCCTATCAGCCTTTTCAAGTCTCCATCTCTTATCCCACCACTTAAGGCAAGTGAAGGGTCAACATTTCATTCTGCCGGCTTTATCCACATCCCCATCCCGAACCTCCCCTTCGTGAAGATGCCTTTCCCTCAACACATGGAGAAGATCGCTATCCAGTCGAACAATGCGAAATATTCATTATCACGGCCGTGGGTTGGGTAGCAATCTGAGATAAGGCAAGGTCTTCCCCAGCCTGTTGTAGTACCGGTGTTGACTAGCCGGCTCGGTTTGGGATATGCGCCACCTGATCTTTGACAAAACGACAACTTAAGTGAGTCGAGCGAACCCTTAGATGTGTACTCACAATAGATATATGCTTCTCGCCCCCGAAGACGACTCTTCAATACTTAATAAGGTCTCTCCACCCCGTTCTCCTCCGCCCCCACTAACACCATCACTTCCCTTATCGCCGAGTCAGTATATGTCCCCCCCGAGCCCTACATTTCAGCAGACCGTCCTGCACATTCTTCCAATCGACATGAGGACCAATCAGCCAGCACAGCTGCCTCCTCCCCACATGGAAATGAAAGGAGGATCTTCCATTTTGTCTGTTTGTTTGAATAAAAAAATCAAAAAAAAAGATGATCAGCTATCTGATTTTGGAGGGGCAAAAGCGGTAAAGCAGGAATAGAAAGAAATGCATCCTGCCATATCACTGCAGGGACAGGTTATGAAATATCTGGACCGTTAGGGACAGGAAGAGATGAAGAAACTGATAAAAGTGGAATTCATCACCCACATCCATTATCCGGATTGGTTGGCAAATGTAGTACCGGTTAGCGGGGGAAATGGAGGGAACAGGGTATGCATAGATTTCGGAGATTCGAACAAATAGGTTGGGACTTTAGGGTTATACAAGATCTTTTCCCTTAAAAGCCTTAATGGAAGGAAAGGTGGGGGAAAGAAATTTTTGATTGAGAAATCGATGTGCCGGTGCTTAACAACTAATCCAGATTTAAACTTCGTGTTCGTGATCAGGACCCAGCACCAAGACCTGCGATGGGGGCGGGCGACAATACCACCATAGCGGTTCTAGTAGCAACATAAAATAGTGGCATAACAAACATAAGTTTTAGTACATGAGTAGCAGAAGTTTACCCGGCGCAATAAGCGGTGGCAAACGTAGCAGAAGCATAGGCTTTGTGGGTACCGGGCAGAGGCAAGGTCTCGTAGAGCCTCATCAAGCCCATCCACATCAATAGCTCACTACCCACCAACATCGAAATAAGGGGATGAGTCGACTGGCGAATCAGCTGCAATAATTGGACTCGACCAGTGCAGGTGGATGAACAGCCAGGTCAACAATCAGAGATTTTCTTCCGCTTAGGGGAGATAAGGCAAAGACCTCAAACTCCAACTAACTGATCAGATCTTTTAGTATGAGGACAGGGATTTAGTAATTTTGACCTAGGCTTGACAGCTCATCCGGTCTTCTTTCTCACCTGGTCAGTGCTGGAGTTTGGATAGTTGTCCCAATCCCTGTGAGACCTTCTAGTTCTTGCACGAAAAGGAGGGTACCAGCTTGTAGGGAAGGGACGAGGGTAGGTCAGTTGGTCTAGGGAAAGGGAGCAGCAGCCGAAGCCGTGATTTGTATGGTATGTCTTGCCCTCAATGTCCGGTTGGTTGGTAAGTAAAAAAATCCCTATCTCCCGGTGGTCGAGTACCACCGACGCGTCGAATGGGTTGTTTAGTCTGACCTCTTGTGCTGGCCCGACATCATTCTGTCTCCCGCATTCTCTCCTTTCAAAGGTAGATTTGGTTGGCACTCCTGTGATGCCATCAAAGTTTTGGATTGGATTTTTGTTAGGTTCAGTGAGCCAATGCCCTAGCCTTTGATCTGGCTCAGAGAAGGCAGAGTCGAATAAGCAATCAACCGGATCGTGGATCTCTGACAGAGAAGTTTGCTTTCAAGGAAGCTTGGTTGTATCAGTATGGTCACATGGATCAGACAAAATCTCTCCCACTTTGGGCGATGTATCAACTTCAAAGTCACGAATGGCTTAGTCTTCAGTTTCATCTCGTTTCGCTCATACGCCACTCATTTGTCGTAGTTCTGTGGGTCAGTGATCTTTCGTTGGGTTTTGATCTTTGTGGATCATTCTCCCTTTCCCTCGAAGGGCTTTCTTTGGTCTTCCATAGAGCAGTAAATTATGGGAATCGTTCCACTAGGGCAGAGACTAAAAGTATACTCGTGCTCTCAAGAGCTATCGCGAAACTGGCAGAAGACAGACTGTAGCTTCCAAGCGCGCAGCGCATACAAAGAAGAAGGCTGTGATCACGCCGGCAAGGCAACTCCACGGACGATTGAAAGTACCACGCAAGTCTCAAGTTTGATTTGTGTCTTATTTCATTTGCGAGATTCAATATCCTAGTAATAGTTAGAGGTCAGGGCGTCAGGTGGGGAAGGTAACGAATAAATTCAATTTCCAAAGAAAGCCCACTTCGTAAAGTGTTAGCCTAACGAAAGTCAACTTGTGTTCAAAGTTGAGTTTCATGTAAGTTCGTGTCCCGCGGGGATAACTAGTCCTCTAATTGAGTTGGTTGAGGAATGCACTGAACAGGCATCATAAGTAAGAAGACCTACCAGATGAAAGAAAACTATATAACGATCCCTCGCGGCTTCTTGTATACCCAAAACTCTATTCTACGCTACGTTTTCGCCTTCGTCGATGGCCGAGCCCTCCGCTAGCACAATTCATAGCCCGGGAAAAACTATGCTGCGAAGTGAGTTCCCTCCGAGTGGCGTCTCTTTACATTCATAGGTTCGAAATTCAGCTTGATGGACTGATAACTTACTTCACTGATGGACCAAAGAGGTCAAAAGTGAAAGGTGGACGCCTATAGAGGCGATAAAAGTGTAAAAAGCAGCATCTTATCGAGGAAGAGATAGATATGTCGATGGTTGAAAGGCTAGCGGACATCCTTTCTCAAAGTAGTTAGTAGCCTCCGTCGGCCACCCATCACGCCCTCGTCGCGGCGTTAGCCGACATTGGCGGTGCCCGGAAGTGAAGAGACTAAGCGAGCCGACCAAGTAGGATAACGATTCTCATGCCTGATCGCCCGAACCTCCGTCCCTATTTTCTGCTGCTTGAAACTCCTTTAAATAAAGTCTCAGAATAAGGTGACGATTGGTAGATAAGGCCGAGAGGGATGAATGATTTGAACCACCAGGGCTTAGGCGAAAGCACTTTGGGCGCTGGTTCCTCAATCGCTCTTCTCGCGCGCGAAGTGCAGCAAGCAGTTAGGCGTGCTTTCAGGTGAAGTGGTATTGGTAACTCAAGTTCGTATTGGATCTTAGCCCATCAGGCCGGCCTTCAAAAGGCCAGTATGCCCCTGCTTTCTCAATCCAATCTCGTATCGGAATCGATATACTCACTTGATTGCTATGATAGTGGTGGCTATCGAACCAAAGAAAGCGAGTCAAGAACGATCTCATCCCTTGACTCGCGTTACTGCTAAGCTGGACCTCCCTACTCACTGGCTTGACTGCATTGACTTATTGGATTGCCCCCTTTTTTTTTTACAGAAAGCTTCGGCAAAGAACTTTTCTGAGTTGTCACATCAAACAAAAGCAAAAGTGCATTTCAAAGGCGGAAAATCGAAGAAACCAAGCTTGCTTGCGCCCCACCCCGCTTTGGGCACAGGGAGGTACACCGCTTTTTGCAAATCAGCCTATATATTCCTTTTACAGAGCGAAATCCAGTTGCTGGACCACTTTATGGTAATGCATATCGACCAGCTTCACGAACAGGCCTATATACGTCAATACCGATCTGGTGCGTTTTATGGTTATGCTGCTGAATCCTCTGCAGCTCCTCTTTCAATTCCAGATGTTCGCCAAGAACTGAAGGAACAAAGTCGGAGGAGGATGTTCTTGAAAGAAGGCTCTATTCTACATACCAGCTCTACCCCCAGGCAATCCCTGAAATGGGTGGTGTGAGTTGTAGGATAGATTCAAGGACAGCAGCGCAAACTCAATGCCTTGCTGGACTCTGGGTCGGACTTCAACTGTATCCAAAAGAGGCATGTTCCATCAAAGCATTGGCTGAAGAGCAATCAGAAGTGAACGGCGTGTCCCTCCCTATAAGATACTCTGTCCTAGACGCCCAAGTCTGCGTCAAGCAGATATGCTACTCAACAGATTTTATCCTTATGGACGGACTCGAGCACGACGTACTGTATGGAATGCCTTTCCTAACACTCCTGAAGCCCTTCACCTGTGATGGTTCCGGCATCGTCGGATCCTATCGCGGGAGGAGTGTTTATCTTCGCTTCTCCAATCGCCCTTCGATGTCCTCTCGAGTGAACGAGTTATCATCCGTTGAAGACATCGTTGAAGACTTGAAAGATCAATTACTTCGGATTTCGGAGCAACTTAACGATCCTAGAGTTATTCAACGAATCGAAGAAGGTGGTGAGAAAGAGGTTCAAAGATACAGTCTGTTCTCTGAACCCAACAGCCTTTTTGGAAAGGAATAAGTGGACCATCAGCTTACCTTATGAAGATTCCTTCAAGGAGACAGACATACCAACAAAGGCCAGAGCTGTGCAAATGACAGAAGAAGAGCGTCTTCAGAACAAAGCAGAAATTGAAGATCTTCTCTCCAAGGGGCTTATTCGCGAAAGCAAGAGCCCCTGGTCCTGCATGGCGTTTTATGTCAACAATCGCAACGAGCAGGAAGGCGGCCAGCCGAGGCTGGTTATAAATTACAAGCCGCTTAACAAGGCACTGCGTTGGATCAGATATCCATCCCCACAGAAGAGCATGTTCATCTCAAGGATTTCAGGGTCAAAGATCTTCTTCGATCAACAATCTGGCTTTTGCTTATTAAATCATTTCCAGATTGATGAGAAAGATCGGTATAAAACCGCTTTTACTGTTCCTATGGGCAGTATGAGTGGAACGTTATGCCGTTTGGACTCAAGAACGCACCTTCTGAATTGTTGAAGGTCATGGATACCATCATTAGGCCTATTGATTCCTTCACAATAGCCTATATTTATGATGTCCTGGTCTTCAGCCCTAATCTTGATTCGCACTTCAAGCATGTCGAAGCGTTCAGAAAAGCTATAGAGCACTATGGCATGGCTTTGTCATCAGCAAGAAAGATGAAGCTTTTCCAAGAAGAAGTTACTTTTCTTGGTCATAAGATCAAGAACGGTCAGATCCAAGTAGAAGATCACTCCATCGAATTTGCTAAGAAGTTTCCGGATCGTATTCTCGACCGAAAACAGCTTCAGCCTTTCCTTGGATGCTTTAATTACTTATCATATTACTACTAAGATCTAGCTGCGGATCGCAAGATCCTGACTTCTCGTCTTCGGAAGAACGCATCACAGGTTTGGACGGAGAAGCACACCGAAGCCGTGCAACGGATTAAGGATCGTGTTCAACGTCTACCTATTCTTGCTCTGCCAGACGAATCCAAGCCAAAGATTATAGAGACTGATGCTTCCGACATTGGCTGGGGTTAAGCATTCGACCGACGATGGGAAAGAAGAAGTGATACAGTTTGCTTCTGGCACCTGGAGCGAATCCCAGTCGCGATATTCAGCAATCAAGAAGGAGATTCTGGCAGCATATAAGGTATATCAATATTCCAGCTCCATGTTCGTAACCAGAAGTTTCTGATTCGAACAGATTGCAAGCCGCTTAAAGGAGTGATTCAGCGAGACATCGAGAATCTCGCCTCTAAGCAGATATTCGCAGGCTGGCAGAGTTCTCTCTCTTTGATTTCACTGTTGAACACATTAAAGGAGAGTCGAACAGCATCCCTGACTTCTTAACTCGGGAATTTCTTCAAGAAGGAAAGCTCTCGAGTACCCGCGTCGTCAACATGTTGCCTTCCTCGTCTGCGACCCCCTACAGCTTTTGGAATTCCGGCCGCGAAACCGTGGTGGATAGAGTACCTTCTACCCCAGATATTCAAGCTCTTTTCCAAAGTTGCAAGAACACATCTGCCGGTACTAGTATTCTCTGCCCAGCACGAGTCAAGGATGATCTGCTTGGATCGGATTTCTTTGGCAATGAGAATTCAAAATTAAATTGGCAAGAAGCAGAAAGAATTCTTGTTGGCTCAGAATCTGTATTCATCAGAGCATACAAAGACAAAAGCGGAAGGAGAACCCATTCAGTCTGTGTTATCAAGAAAATAGAAAATTTGGGAGCACTCACAATGTCCGAGCAGCATACCGTTGGGAGTATCACATGCTCCTATCTGGACTACCGGGAAGCTTTCCATGAGCTATTCAGGTTCGAGAATGCAACAAGAACTCACTCATGGTTTATCCTACTAGGAAGGACGTTCAACTTCTGGGCTCGTCCTAACTGGTTTGATGACTCTTGGTGGATCAAATTTGGAATAGTGACTGAAGCTATGCCAGTAGAAGCTGCTATGGAGGCTGTAGGGACCAAATCTTATGATGGTCTAAGGGAGGCAACTCCCAATGACCTCATAACCTACATTGCTGTAAAGCAACAGCCCTGGATCCTCAAATGGGAATATCGGCTGATGTTCTCTCACAAGGGTGCAGCAACTTTGGTCCGAGACTTCAAGGTTCGATGGCATTTCCCTAAAGACGAAGACCTGTACTACATCAAAGGTGGAGTACCATTGTCCGAAGAAGCTAAGGCTCAAGGTTGGCGAGAGATCAGAAAACCAGTCGAGATTGTTGGATGCCTTGACTGCTATAGTACAGAGCCAGATCCGGAACCAGAAGAAGAAGACTTCGACCTGACTCTACCACTGAATCAGGAAGCATGTCGCACTCTTACAGGTAAAGGGAAGGAGCTGTCCCATGGAAGTCCGAGCTCTAGCAAGACACCATTTTAGGAAGCCAGAAGTCCTACCCAACAACGGGAGATGAGGGTAGGATCAGCTTTCTCTGGATTGCGCATCAAGACAGATTCGCCCCAGAAAGAGCTCCGTGGAACGTGGTCACATGAGGAAGCCAAGTCCTCATGCCTTTGGGATCCATTTCAATGGGTCCTAGTTATCCTAGCGTTATTAGTAATGAATAAAGCCCAGGACAACATACATCAAGGTCCACAGGCCAACTTATGGGAAGCCCATTACTAATGATTTTGAAGGCCCAACCTCTTCATGATGCCATGTCACCTTCCACTTCACCCTACTACTTTCCACCTCACCCCTCCATCTAATAAGACTTCCACTTTACCTTCCTTGGATTCCACCTACCCATCCACTATCTACCTATAATATAGCCTTTGACATTCTCTTGAAATGCACTTTACAAGTGTATGGAAAGGAATCACCTCTCCACTTACAGTTTAAGATTCTCCTAATCTTGAAATATCTCACTCCCTTCCAACCTACACCCTATTCTACCTAACTTATCACCTTGTCATGTTTCCAAAAAGGAAGCACATGATAAGATTCCACCTATATACCCATATACTTTTCTTTCCTAGCCCTTCACATCATGGCATTATGAAAGGAATCTCAACTATTTAATATAGTAATAATGGAGATGCCTTTCCAAGATCTATATAAGGAGGAGGTCTCAAGCAATGGGTTCATCACTCACTTGACTTGAAAGAGCCCCTCTAAGGTGAGCATCAAGAGAGAAGTGTGAGAGTTCTTTTCTTGTATGTGAGCTTTTGAGTGTTCTTGAGAGGAGAGTAGTGATAAGAACCAGGATTTCTTTATTCATAACTAGGTAGTAGCGGGAATCTCATAGCTATTATTGAGATTCCTTTTAGGTAGTACTGCTGCCTGGCAAAATTGGGGACGAAATCATTCCAGGATGACTGTATCCTTATTGATGGTGTAACGCCTTTTGGCTTTCCTGTTAATCTCTGAAGGAAGATCCATCCTGGCTGACCCAGCCTCTCACTTTCTTGTTAATGAGTTTCTTTGTCAGTCAGCCCCCCAAGTGATTCCGGCTTTCTTGATTCCTGGATCCCTAATCGTAAACCAGTAAGGTGGGGTGGAGTCGTGCCGTGGGTCAACCTGTGGTGCCTTCCCTACTTCGGCGGACCGCACTTCAACCAACAGAAAAGGCCCGCCTTGTATTAAAAAGGCGAGCATCTGGTCTTTCGGTTCGATCCATATTCCGCTCCATTGATGAAAGGGTCGGTCCCCTATCAATTCTCAATCTATTAAGGGATGTGGGTTCAGTAGTCGACCAGTTGTACGGTCTGAAGGAAGCAGACATCTGGAGAGACTGTTCTAGATTAAGGGGTCCAAAAACTATGAAGAAAATAGGGTTCATTCCTATTGAATGTCTGGTTTAGACGGTCGATGCGAATGTCCTGCAACCAAAGATGAAGCTTTGAATAGAGCGCTCCGTTTGGAAGTAGAGTCGAAAGGCTGACTTTATTAGGGAGCAATGTCTGGTCGCGTTACAGTAAGGTAGATGAGGCCTCCAACGAGTCTCTGATAAAATGTGGGATCCTTTTTTAGCATGTTCAGAATACTTCACTATGAGCTCTAAGGAGTGTCGACCCTCCCCCAAAAGTAAAGTAAGTTTAGTAAGTAGTATGTGGCGGTAAATCGAGCAAATCAACTCAAGGGCTGATGTTGGCTCATGATCTATGTACCCACGATAGGTTTTAGAAACCGGTTTTTTACCGCCTCAAGTCACCAAGATCTTTCATTCTGAACTGTTTCAGAAGGTGTGAAAAAAGAGAGCAAATTCCCAAGATATCATCTCCTGCTTTCATAATGTTATCAACATAGACCAACAAAATAACCATACCATCAGCCGTATAACGAACAAAGAAAGAATGATCACACGAGCTCTGTCTGAATCCAGCTTCATTCACCATGGCCATATGGAATTTTTCAAACCGAGGTTGTTTGAGACCATATAAGGCTTTCTTCAATCGGCAAACAAGGGATGGATCGGAAGGAAGATAGGGCTTTAAGAGATAGGGAAAACAGCGGTAAGAAAGACTCACTCAGTGAATCGGTGGATCACACACTTGGAGACAGGGACAGGTACCCGCCTGACTATTTCGAAAGTAGACAAGTCTTGAAAGAGTGAAGTCTGGGGACAAGGGTAAACGTGAGGAATGGGATCTCCAAAGCTACCCGCCCTACTAAAGAAGTTCGCAAGCAAGGGACATGCCGAAGACCCACCTTTCCAACTAAGTCCAACGCGAGGACCCGGCACATTGACGATGCCTTCCGTCGTCAGCAAGCGGTGGCCGACAAGGCCTTTTCCCTAAATATTTTGGGAAGCGAAGAGGACAGAAAAAAGTTCGGTAATCTTCTCCCGAAGGTAGGCATTTACCCAAGGCACTGATATAAAGACTCTCTAGATTATACGTGAAATATGGAGTTGAAGGTCTTATTCGTCTTTCTTGGCCTATGTGAATATGAGCCAGGAGCAAGGATTCCGGAAAGTGAATAATTCACTATTGAAAGTGCAAGTCGACGTTCCTGATATGAAAGTTCAAGTGGAGTGAAATCAGGATATGAAGGTTCAAGTCCAGTTCCAATCTGGATATCAAAGTGCTGTTCAATCGTAGAAAGTGATCTCTCTTTTGTTGTTCTCTTTTAGTCCGCTTTTCTTTTCTCTTTCTTTTGAGTCGGGTTCTTAAGACAGGACAGGAAATCTGGTTTGATGAATATCTCTCTTCCGGCAAAAGAAGTAAGTTTGTTCGAGATCGAAAGAGTCCCTGAGAGAGACTAGACTTCTAGTAACAGTGGGTGCGCCTTCAGTTGAGGAGAGCTGTTCACAAGCAGTGGTTATGAGCTCTTTCTTGTGGAGGTTCAGAATAGGTAATTCCTTCACTTCAGTTGCACGTTTGGATTGAATAACCTTTTCTTCTTTTAGTTCCAACAAAGTGCATGTGTTGTTGGTTAATAAAAACACGAGTTTCGATAGGCTGGAGGAAAGATACTATAAGTAGGACAAAGAAAGGCCAACAAAGAGAAATGAAAGGCATTTTAGCATTTGAGAGAGAGCTATTCTTAGGTCAGTTCAACAAGTTCACTTTTTATTTTTAGTCAGAAGTGAACTTTAGGTAAGTAAGTTGTCCCGTAGAAAATTCATAAAACATGCATATCTGGCACTTGAGGAGGTCAATCTTTCATGTTGTTGGAAGCTAAAGAAAAGGTACTCCCCCTCATCGATAAAGGATCGGCAATTGAGAGAGAATAGGGCGATAGCGATAGACACAGGAACTGAAATAGACTAAAAGATGACTTCCGTAGAGGAGAGGGGAAACCCGCTTAGATAGGGCGATAGCCCGGTTTTTATTGAATATCCTTTCCTGTGCTTGTCTTGTATTGAGGTATACCGAAGATATGAGTAAAAGTAGGTAAGAGAAGGGTGCTTTTTTTTTTTTTTTAGGCTTTAATTAAAAGAGTAGGCCCTTCGTATGTTTCTATGACCCCCAAGACGGAGCGAGACAGATAGGCAGAGCAAGAGCTCTTTCTTAAAGTATACCCGGGCTAGCTTCTTCATTCTTCGATCAGGGGCGGGCTTCTTCCCTTATATAGGATGACATAGATAGAGCCTCCTTCTTTGATCCATTCATTGATCGAGTATTCGGGGGCTGTTCGCCTTTTGAATCGACAGTAGAGTAGGTTTGATCTTGCTTTCTCAATCTTTCTCTGATCCTAGCCGTCTAGTAGATCCGGCTTTATTCGGCTAAAAAGAGGTGTGTGTGGCCGTCGTATCTGCTCGCCCCCTTCTTCATTCATCCATTTAGGTCAGAATGGATCCAGGGAACCTGGCTCGGGAACAGCCCAGAAAAAACACAGTAAGAGAGTCCAATCTCTGAAATATAGCATTTGCTCTCCCTAGTAGTAAGTAGTAGTAGTAGTAGTATCAGGCTGAGTATCTGACTTGATCCAATAGAGTCAGAACACAGAGTAGATCCAGATTCCACACCTTGCTGTGGACTGGGGAGAGAGCTGCTCAGCGAAGCTGGGCGTTCTGTGTGATTATGGAGGAACTGTAGTACTCGCCCAAAAAATCAAGCCGGGATAGGTACTTAATGAAAGGGGGAGCGGTGGGCCTTCAAAAAGGAGCGAGGGAGTGATGGGCAACCTTAGTCTATATGTTGCTCGTGAGCCGCCAAGTACCAGTCTCGCAACAGTACTGGCGTTAAAGGATCGGTCCTTCACTTGCCGATCGTTCGCGAGTCGAACTCGCTCTCTTGCCACGCCTTTCACTCACTCACTGGAGTCGGACTCATTCACTGCTTACTTTTTGGAGGATCGTTCGTTCTTCACTCTCTTGCTATTACCCGCAGGGAGCGCAGCAACCGACGGTGCATATTATCATATAGAAAGAAGCGAAGCGTAGCGATTCGTACTACCGGAAAAGTGTCGCTAACCACCAGGCAATAGAGTCAGCTTACGGGGTGGGGCGCAAGCAAGCGTAGCGAATCACATAGAGTTGCCCCTACCTGCCAGCGCGCAGATAGATAGGGCGGGCGAAGCGCGAAGGGATGGATGTCTGAGCGGTTGAAAGAGTCGGTCTTGAAAACCGAAGTATTGATAGGAATACCGGGGGTTCGAATCCCTCTCCATCCGCGAGGTCATAAGTTCTCTCTTGCCTTATCTATAGATAAGAACGAATCTCCTCGACTCGACTGATATGATGGATGGAATGGGTAGACGGTTGAGGTTATTGTGTGTTGATTTAGTTAGGACTTAGTCTCCCTTTCGTTATCTTCCGCCCCGGGTGGATTACCTGTGGGAGCTAAGTCGAAGATCTCGGTTGTCGTCGTGAGTGGTTGATAAACTGCGATTGCAGTTTTCTTTTTTAAGTCCAAATGGGATAATGGCTTAACAGACAAAGAAAACGATAGAGACTTCCGGAGGGAGGGTGACGACCCTAATGAATCAAGTATGAAGGTGGCAGAGTTATTAGCTACATAAGCGCTCAAATTCCTTCATCCTTATTGTCCTGGCTTCTATGATCAACCCCTGGCACATGACGGTTTTGGCAAGGTCTTGAATGGATGGTACCTATAACCAGACCCAACTGTTGCAGTACTTGAGAGGAAAGAGAAAATCCTTCTCTTTTGAAAGCCTGCTACTTAAGCTGCCTGAGCTAACCCAACAGCAAGCCGAGCAGCGTCAGATGCCTGAGCTGTTTACAATGTTTTTGCCGAGCGTCAACATGGACAAGAATTTCCTGAGCAAGTGGAGGCTAAAGAAGTCAGTGTTGTTGGCTGAGCCCTATCTTGCTACCTCCAATCCCTCATTTTGAATTATAGCTACCCACATATACTGTTTATGCTTATGCTACCATTGGTGCCTCTGCTTCCCGTGCTTCTTCAACAGGCAGATAGCTTGAGTTGTTAGCCCTTGTGTGGAATCAAACTCCCGATAGCCTGACAGCTTTGCCTTATTTTCTTTCTGGGGAATGCTTGACTCACAAATCGGGTTATGGCGAGTCCTATCTCAATCTTTTCCTCACAAGGCCTATAGTTATCTCTCTATCCCGGTCCCGGCTTTGGCTAATAAAGCGAATGCTTATCTTTCCAACTTTATAGGAGTAGGGGCTTTCAACTTCTTCCCGTCTCCATCTTCACTCAGTATCAAAGTGCTTATTCGGCCGGCTTTCCACCTTTCTATTCACGAAGCTATTATTACACAATCAAAGCCGAAGAAAATGTTTTTTTTTTCAATTCGGCTTTAGGCTTTCTTCCTCTTTTCTTGGCTTTACGACTCTCTTCCTCTGTTAACTACCTCTTCCTTCCGGCGCGTTTCGGACTAGTTGATTTCTTGCTTCGAACTGGGCAGCTAGGTGAGGGAAAGACGATTTCAGAAAGAAGACAGGAGAAGAAAGACCTCTTCCCAACTTACTAAATAGGGCGATTTGAAAGTGAGAAAATGACCCCAATACCCGACCAGTTGAGCAGTGTCCGGGAAAGCTACTTGACTCAACTTACTTACTTACTTACTTACTTACTTACTTACTTACTTACTTACTTACTTAGTTACTTACTTACTAAATAGTACAGTGCAATTAAGTAGAGGCTAAAGGAGCAGCAGTAAAGTTAAGTAGCAGCTATGCTATAAGAAAAGGATGGAATAGCTTTCTCCAGGGCTTTCACTGAACCTGACTCGTCTCAATATCAAGACTAGAAATAAACCTTCCTCGAGCCTCTCTCCACTTTCAGGAAGTTGGTTACATCAAGTTGGTAAAGTAACCGGAGGAGTCTGATGGTTCCGGACTTACTAGTTTTAGGGCTTGTTAGTAAAACTAAGTAGGGGTTAGCTGAGTTGGTAGGCCATCCATCTTATCCCCCCTTCCTTCCGGTCTTTCCATTGAATTAGGCCCTATCATCAAAAACTTTATAGGAGTAGGGGCTTTCCCGACCAGCGTATCCATCTTGGATCGTCTCGCCGCTGGAAAAACGAAGATTCCATTTCACTTTCTTCTCTCGGCTCTGCTTTCTCTTCGAGAACTCCCTATCTACTCTTGGAAGCCAATAGCAGCTTCCTACAATTGAGATAGACGAGAGCTGCTGAATGGTCATTCTTTTCGAACCCTTCAAATCTAATAGATAATGGATGAGCAAGAAAACTTTATGGTATGATCGTTATAATAATCGAACATAGCCTCGGTCAACTTATGCTTGATCAGTTCGAAGCTATCGTTAGCTTCTTGTGTCCATTCGAATCGCTGCTGCTTCAAGCAGTTGGTAACTGGAGCTATCAGGCTACAGAAGTTTCTGATGAACCACCGATAGAAGGTGGCGAGTCCATGGAAACTCTGTACGTCTGCAACACTCTTGGGGGTCGGCCACTCTACTATAGCTTTGATCTTTTCTTCATCAGCCACTTCTGCAGATATGAAAAAACCTAGAAAGACTAGGCTAGCTTGCATGAACACACACTTCTTTTAGTTTAAATACAATTTCTCTTTTATAAGAATCTCCAGCACATAACGAGGATGCTCTAGGTGCTCCTCATCAGTACGACTGTAAATCAGGATATCATAAAAATAAACAAGAACTCATTTTCCGATAAGGAAGTACCTGATTCATCATCCTCATGAAGGTTTGGGGGCTTTGATAGCCCTGCCAGGCATCACGAGCCATTCATAGAAGCCGTCTCGCTTCTTAAAAAAAGTCTTCCACTCATCTCCAGGCCGGATCCGGATCTGGTGGTAACCGCTTCTCAGATCAATCTTCGAAAATACGCTAGCACCAGCCAACATGTCCTGCATGTCGTCCAACCGCGGGATCGGAAATATGTATTTTATTGTGATTTTGTTGATGGCTCGACTATCAATGCACATCCTCCGGGTCCCATCCTTCTTAGGTGTTAGTAATGCAGGTACAGCACAAGGGCTCATGCTCTCGCGAATAAGCTCCTTTCGAACTAACTCCATCACGTGTCGCCTCAGCTCTTCATGCTCCGCTGGGCTCATCCTATATGCTGCCCGGTTAGGTAGCGTGGAACCGGGGATTAGGTAAATTTGGCCCTAATAGGAGGTAATCCGTTCGGCAACTCCTTCGGCGTGATGTCAAAAAACTCCTGTAGAAGCTCTCCGATTCGTCCAGGAAGCGGTGTTGGGCTAGGAACAGAGCTTCAATAGCTCGTGTCAGGTCAAGATCAACATGGATATTAGTTAGTACAGCAGAAGTGGATAGCTCACTAGCGAAGCGGTAGGAGTTGGAATCATGCTATATGATGATCCGTTGGCAGTGATCCAACATGCGATCTTGATGCTTAAGAGTCGAGCTTGACAGCAATCCTTTCACAAGCCCAATCTTCGTTTCTCTTTTCCGTCAACAGACAGGGACCAAAGGTTGAAGACCAGCGATATGCCGCTCTCGTGCTAAGATCAAGGTAGAGATCTTCCTTCATGGCAATAGAGATCAGAAAAGCTGGTGACAGAGACAAGAGCTGCGAAGCGGGGTCTGCTTGATCAGTCATTTTTTCAATAGTAGAGGTGGAACCGATCTGTAAATATGTGCCAGTGGGACTCACAGGCAGTCTGATTGCGCGTGCTTTCTTCTTTCAATACCTGAAATGTGGAACACGTCATCATGGGCAGATCCTCCTATTCAATTCCATTAGGGACAGAGCACTAAAGCGAGCGCAAGAGGTTCACAGCAAATCCTTTCAGAAAATGGCAGAGAAAGAAGTGCTAGTCCTTTGCCTTTGCTTCTGCAGGGCAAGAATTTGTCGAGTTCTATTCTATTCTATCAGTAGAATAAGAAATTCTAAGTATTTTGTTGATCAGGCGACACCCTGATTTGAACTGGGGATAAAGGATTTGCAGTCCCCTGCCTTACCGCTTGGCCATGCCGCCAAATCCGATCCAAAATCGATAAAAATATTATTCATCCACATTTCCGTTTTTTCAGAGGGGGATTACTGAACCCTTTTTTTCTTTATCTCTTCATGTCCAAAAAAATAAGATTGTCTAGATCCAATGGGACCAAATCTTATCAATTTATTTCAACACTGTATCATAATACAGATAGTTATTTAGTGCAATATGGTACGATATGTGGCTCTTTCCACACACAAATGAAAGAACTGTTATGCATGCGGATACATGATATCTGCATAAATGCATGTATATATATGCAGGGCATAGCTGGTTAAAAAGGATCAGTAAATATTTTTAATAGAAAGTCAATGTATCTAACCAATTACTCCACATCAGAATAGCGCTAGTTGATGAAAGTTACTTCGGGATCAAGAAAGGTAAAGTCAAATTTGGGTTATTCTCTCAATTCCAATCGAATGCAACTGGATCTAGTATAGTATGAATTGGCGATCAGAACATATATGGATAGAACTTATAAGGGGGTCTCGAAAAACAAGTAATTTTTGCTGGGCCTGTATCCTTTTTTTAGGTTCACTAGGATTCTTAGCGGTTGGAACTTCCAGTTATCTTGGTAGGAATCTGATATCCGTATTTCCATCTCAGCAAATTATTTTTTTTCCACAAGGAATCGTGATGTCTTTTTACGGGATCGCAGGTCTATTCGTTAGCTCCTATTTGTGGTGCACAATTTTGTGGAATGTAGGTAGTGGTTATGACCGATTCGATAGAAAAGAAGGAATTGTGTGCATTTTTCGTTGGGGATTTCCTGGAATAAATCGTCGCATCTTCCTTCGCTTCCTTATGAGAGATATCCAATCAATCAGAATTGAGGTTAAAGAGGGTCTTTATCCTCGTCGTGTCCTTTATATGGAAATCAGAGGTCAAGGGGCCATTCCCTTGACTCGTACTGATGAGAATTTTACTCCACGAGAAATTGAACAAAAAGCTGCCGAATTGGCCTATTTCTTGCGCGTACCAATTGAAGTATTTTGAAATGAATTGAACACAATAAAGAATAAATGTTTTCTCGGCATGGGGGGAGGAACTTGCTAATTCCTTTTTTAATACAATTGAAGTCTTTTTGGAATGTTCATTCGAACAAAACATGTTAGATTATTCTATTTCCTCCTTCCTTTGTCGTGGCGACTCCCATAGAATAAAACAAAAAAGCAGGAGGGCGTATATGGAATAACTATAATAAACTATACTATAATAAAGAATAAAATTAAGAAAAGAAGAAATTTTTGTATACCATTTGTATACCAAAAGTATTTCGTATGCGTATGGATCCCAACTCAATTCTTTTCTACTAGAAGATTTCTACTAGAAAAAAGGATAATCTAATAAGTAGGGATTCATCAAATATATCCGAACATGTATTTCGTAATACGTAATTCATCTCATCTTTTTAGGCCCAAAATCTTGATGATACCCTTTTTCCTTGGTTGTGGCTAGACGATGAAACATTTCGAAATAATTAACTGAGGGGGGTTTTCGTTTCGAAATACGATTCGTTATTTTAAGTGGGTTTTCGAGTATTCATAGAAAGGAACAAATGAGGATGAAATTGCTTCGAATTTGCCCAATTGAGATATCTGGGAATAATATAGATTTTGCATTTTTATCCGAAAAGGACGGACCCTTATCCCATTTCTATATTCCTTCTAGATCCAAGAACTAAACTCAATTTTTACACAAAAAATAGACCCATAGGTTCAATACCTTGTTATAGAACTCGTGCTTCAGAGAAATATCATATAGAGTCAACGAATGAAGCAGGTTCATTAACAATTCAATTCAAAGATAAAAAATGAAAAAAAAAAAGTTTTTTTAGGGAAAGGCTTGAGGAAGGTCGAGTTAACCGAACCCGTCTCCCATTTTTCCTAACATACTCCACATTCAAGACCAGATCGTGTTTGAATAGCTCCCAGTCTGTCTTTTTTAAGATGTTGACTTGGAACCCCCCTGGGGCTTGATCGCTTTTGCTATCAAAGACCGCCCTGTGGATCTCTGGTTCCGAGACCGTGAGGAACGAAAAGGCTCAGTTTATGACCTTTGTGATGCTTTCCACCACTCTTGACTGGGCCTGTCTTCCTCCTCCAGTTTCCTGCGGAAGAAGGAAGTTATACTCTCATTTTGAGACTGGCAGGTCGTCTTTCTGGGTGGTCATTCTGCCGCCCTCCTCCGGATTTCAGAGAGGAAGTTGCGGTTCTTCCTGTCAGCAATGCTGGCGTGAAACAATCTGTTATTGCCTGTCCCCATCAAAATCCCACTGGTTTCTGGATCTAAGGCGCAGCACCTGATCTTTTCTTCAGACCTCCGTGGTCTTTCTTCCTTTGCAAAGCGTTAGAGTGATCCTCATCCTTCACGCCTGGACTTCCATCAGGCACTTTCGTCAGCAACGAGTTCAGTCGTCTTGCAGTCTATCGGTTGGTTTCCTCTTTCTCTTTCTGTCTAATCCAGCATTTTAGCTGACCTTTTATTTAGTACTTTGTTTGAGATTATGAACACATGATTTTCTCTGGCAACTTCTCTATATGGCTTTTTTTTTTCCATAGAGTGTCACTCACTATGTGATATAGCCCAGTAGTCTATCGATCGAGGCGCTTTTTACGGAACAACACTCTGGATTCGCACTTATTGGCGCTGTCTCGCCAAGTAGCCCAGGTCTGATATGAGAATTACAGATCTTCGACTACCTATCATTCATCGAGTTGGGCCTTCCTCAAGAACTGATTTGTTCCCCTTTCAGCTCCTGCTTTCCCTTCACCCCCACCTTTTCGACTCAACCCCGGAGAGGAGGGGCTATATGGGACATCTACGGGGCCTGCTTCATGTGGGGGAAGGAAAGAAAGGCCGATCTAAGGCTAAGTGAGGTGGCTAGCTTTGTCCGACTGGGTATGGGCCCGGCTAGCGACCGCGAAGCGGTGCTCCTGGGCTTCCAAGGTACAGGCGGGAGAACAAGACCGCTCTGGCTTGCTCTTCAAAAAGACGGTGTATTCTCCTCTGCTTCCCAAGGCCCTTGTCCAGTTTTTCCTTGATGAAGTTTCTATCTATCTCAATATGCTTCGTTCTATCGTGTTGCACATGATTGTGAGCAATATTGATTGCTGCCTTATTATCACAATTGAGCATTAGAGGATTTGCTGCTTTCATTCCTATCTCTTGCATGAATCTCTTGAGCCAGAACAATTCGCAAATGCCATGAGCCATAGCTCTATATTCTGCTTCAGCACTAGATCTAGCCACCACTGATTGTTTCTTACTTCGCCAAGTAACTAAATTGCCACCTACGAATGTGCAATAACCCGAAGTAGATCTTCTATCATCAGGTGACCCAGCCCAATCAGCATCAGAGAAAGCCTCAACCTATGACCATTGTTTGAGAAAATCAGTCCTCTTCCTGGGGCTGATTTTAGGTATCTTAGAATACGATAAACTGCCTCCAAATGTGGATGTTTGTTGATCGAGGATCATGCATGTATTGACTTACTGCACTGACAGCATAAGCTATATCAGGTCGAGTGTGAGATAGATAAATCAATCTAACCACCAACCGTTGGTATCTTTCTCTATCAACTACCTCCCCAATTCAATTTCTTAAGTGATGATTAGTCTCCATTGGAGAATCAGCTGGTCTGCAACCCAGCATACCAGTTTCCTGAAGCAAATCCAATACGTACTTTCGTTGAGATATCCAAATGCCTTTGTTTGATCTTGCCACTTCAATACCCATATCGTAACTTTCCTAAGTCCTTTATTTCAAATTCCTTTGCAAGATAACCTTTGAGCTGGCTCACCTCCTGTGGATCATTTCCTGTCACCACTATATCATCCACATAAACAAAAAAATTTGTAATTTTCTCATTGTTCCTCTTGATGAACATTGTATGATCAGCATTGCTCTGTTTATACCCAAATGCCAACATTGCTTTACTAAAACGATCAAACCAAGCTCTCGGTGATTGCTTCAAGCCATATAGTGCTTTCTTCAATCTGCAAATTTTCCCAGCATTTGAGAAGAAAATCCTGGAGGAATCTCCATGTACACTTCTTCTTTCAAGTTACCATGCAGAAAGGCATTCTTTACATCTAGTTGTTGACCATCCTAAATTTGCAGCACAAGACAGGAGGATACAGATGGAATTGAGTTTTGCTACTGGAGCAAAAGTTTCCTGATAATCTACCCCATAGGTCTGAGTGAACCCTTTCGCAACCAGTCTGGCTTTATATCTCTCAATAGATCCATCAGCCTTATGTTTCACCGTAAAGACCCACTTGCAACCTACGGGTCTCTTTCCTGCCGGAGGAGTCACTAGTTCCCACGTTTCATTTTTTACTTACCAAAGGGGCTTTCATTTCCTCAACCATGGCCTCCTTCCATTTGGGGTCTAGAAATGCATCCTTCCAATTCTGCGGAATAGATACAGAAGACAATGAATTAGTAATAAAATCCTCTAACAGAAGAGGACAAAGAGTCATATGAGACAAAATAAGAAATAGGATATTTAGTACGATTTCTAACACCTTTTCGAAAAGCAATAGGAATATCAAGATCGTCAGGTGTAGAATCAGAGGGCTGAAGAGAAGACTTACATTGATTAGAAGGTTGAGGAAGAGAATCAGACGATTGAGAAAAGGGAACTGGATCCGAGGATAGCTCTTTCTTGGCCAGGTAAAGTTTGCATGATGGCTTTATGTTTTTTTCTCTTTCGAGTGTAGACCTGCCATTCACCATCCCCAGCTTTCTTCTTTTCTTTGTCAGCAGACGGTTCTTATTCAGCCTCTGAGACCAGGTTGTTGAACCGACCCCTGGAATGTCGAGATAGCCAACCAACGACAACGAGTTCTGCTTTAAACCTACCACAAAATGAAAAAGATTCCAAGAGATGATTCAATGATCAAAAAAAAGTAGTCTTAGTATGTATGGCTCGATTTGCTGCACCAGCATCCATCGGACGAGATGATGAGAATGTCCCGCACGCATTTGCTTCAGAAAAGAGAAGATCGGAGTCGTGAACAGGAAAAGCGAAGACCGTTAATGCCTACTCCCCTGGTAGGGCTATTCAAACCAATCCACCCAAGGCAAGGAGAAAGACAGCTGAACAAGACCATGCGGATAAGAGAAGAGTTGTGATTAGATTAGCACTTTCTCTTCCAGATCACCTAATAGACTGGCCTTACTTAGTTACTCTCCCCAGGAAGAGAAGGGAATCCAGGGGAAGTAGAAAGAGAACTTTAAGGCTTTCCTCAAAGCTCACAGCTAGTCCTCTTTATTTAATCTAATTCCCAAGCAAAGGATTAGAAGGTAAGGTGCCAAGTTCAAGGCTAAGCTTTGTCGGATTCTTCCCCTAGGTGAACTACCTTTAGCTTTCTAGAAGACAGTGAAAGCAGAAGACTAACTTGAGGATGTCACGTGGAAGCTTTCTTAAATCCATTTGACCTCTGCAAAACAACAACTAATAAACTTAAAGTAAGGATATACCACCAAACCTGAGCCTTCCCAAATTCAACAGATTCCACTATAGCAACTCAACTCTTCAGATCAGGAATCGCCTTTCTTATCTATTTTATTTCACTACTGAGCCTGAGCTCACTCATTTATCTTTCGACTGGAACTCCTTAATCAGTTAATCCGGAAGTGACTTCGATACCTTTCCAAGAATCAGGATCTGCCTTACTTAAGCCCCGACTTCGCTACACTTGCTTATAGAAGGAAATTCCCACTCGAAGGCCCTAGTACTACTGACTTTGCACCAGATTCAATTGCATTTCTCGGCATCCCTTCTCAGACGTCTTATTCCTTGCCTAGCTCCTTGACTCCGGCTCCGGCCAGAGAGTTGGATAGATGCAACTTATCCTTAACACATTGACTTGGAAGTTGGTAACTAAGTGAGAGAATGGCTCTAATGAAACTAACTGTATTTCAGCTCGTGCATACAAAGAATAATTCTATCCTTTCGTCCCTCGCTGCCTTAAGGCACGCCTTTACTCCCAAGACCGGATTCATTCACAACAGCTTCTCCTTCCCTTGCTTCTTCTCGCTACGTGGGAAGAGAATTTCTCCATTCCGCCCTGACTTCAATTACAAACTATTACTTCTCGGCCTAACTCGGACTAATCGACTCCCCAGCCTAGCTAGGCTAGACCTGGTGAAAGCAATCAAGCCAAAGCAACATTCCTTCAACTACTGCTCCTGCCCCTAGGAAAGAAAATCCAATTACCAGTCTCAGTTCCAGGTCCTATAACTATCCCCTTCCTTCTTCTTATAACGCGAGTGACTCATATCCATAGCCAACAAGGGCTTTCCTCACAGCTTCACAAGTCACCCTTTTTTAGAGCAGCTAGCACACCAATTCCAACAATCCCGTCTATTGCTCCTTCTCCCGTCCTTCTTACTGCTACGTGGGAAGAGCCTTTTGAAATTCATTTCGATAAGAGCTAGTAGCCCTTCCGACAACAGATTCAATTGCAGCAGTTACTCTAACAGCGGCAATCGCCCATGGTTCTGCCCTACTATATTCATTATGACCCAAGGCTCACTCGCTGCCCTAAGCCCTACGGTTCCTTCGCTTCCCAGAGTTCTGGCTTATAGCCGGGCGAAGCGGTCCAATTGAAGCAGATTCACTGGCATCGGTTCTTCCATCAAAGCTGAAAAGAGCATATTCTTGGCATCCCATCGATGAAGAAGAAGGCGAGTCTCCTCACTTGCCTGGCCCCACTTAAGTTAAGGTTTCGCATCGATAAAGAAATGGTTTAATCAAAAAAGGCTACTCTGACTTGGGCGATTTCGCTCACTGAACAAAAACCGGAGCTGCTAATGACGAATCCATGCTCTTTCGACCGGAAACCACCATGATAATGCAGCTGTCACCTCGGCACTGGTGTGCCGAGCTACACGGATGAACATGCCAATCCCAGGAACTTCACAGTGGCAAAACTGCTGCACGCCCTTGAGTACCTCCGCTGCTGCAACTTGTCTGCCGAAAAGGAGGTTTTTATCCGTCATCAGCATGACTGTGAAATGATGAGGATGGCCGCCCCCTCTTCTCTTTACTGAGATCAAACCTTTCGGCCTTGAGAAGGAGCCTTTCATGGCTTGAGATGCCTTAAAAACATGTATGCAAAGTGTGGCCAAGCCCATGAGAGTCTCCTCATGCTCTCGAATACCCATGCGAAGAGCACTGTTGGTTTTTTTTAACATGCAATTGACCTGTCGAATGACGAGAATAGCAACAGTTCCAGACCTCGTGCCGCTGCTCCTCTTCTCTTGGCTTCCATGAGGTTTCATCCGTGGAGAACACAACTTTTCGTCTGCGCGTTGCTCCTACAACCACTTTCTTTGCTGAGGTTTTCCAAGCAACCTTGGGCTCGTTAAGGCTAATGCTCATGGTGGATTTTCCCATCAGATGCAACCAACCTCCGCAGGGCTTATGGCAGGGACTGTTGCTGTTGTGTGATTGCAGCACCCGAGAAGCACCCACGGTCTGACATTTCACCACAAGGACCAATCTTTTGTCACTCATGCGGTCCATTTTCGATCATGATGGAAGTGATTTAGTTTAATCTCTACTACTACTGTGCCATCAACTTTGGCTTCCGAAACATCACCAAGCCTGATACCGAACAAGGCTCCCATCACCCTCTTCCTGCAGCAAAGGTTCTTTGCTTGACAGCTTTGAAACGTCGTCCCCGACCCGCTTCCCTCGCGGGGTTTGGCTATGCTCCATAACTGGCTTCTCGGAGAAAGAATGTAGCCGGCTTTGAAGCCGTGACCGCACCCATGGCATGATGTTTTAAGATCGGTCCTAGCATGGTTTGCTAAGCATGGTGTTAGCATGGCGTTCCAAGATAAAACCTGATGTGTTCTCTTCATATTGTTAAATAAAAAGAAGAAGGTAAAGAAAAAGAAAGAACCTTCGGAGAATAAGAAGTCGGAGAAGAAGGTGAGTTCGGAGAGGAAGAATCAGTCGAGGTCAAGGAAGAAGGTGGTGAAGAAACTCTCCCCATTCCAATTTGAGGGCAAGGAAGGGCTAGGCTTTCAATACGAAGCAGTCAAACCAGAACCAGCAGAAGTAGTTGGCTTGAAAGTCGAAGTCGAAGGCGAAGGGCTAGTGCTCGGGCTGGCACAAGTAGAGTTAGAATCAGAAGTCGAGGAAGAAGAAGGTGAAGAAAGCCGGTTTTGTTGGTGAATCACCCTTTCCCCTTGGCTTCTCCGCAAAGTTGGACCTGGCATTTGCGCCTATTGAAATATTGGACCGTAAGCCTACCTATTGAAATCTCGCTTGCTTGGAACAGAACTATTAGAGCTAATGGCCGCCGCCTTGGAATCAGTTCTCCTAACGGCAGGCTCGGAACTAAGGGAACTAGGCGTGGTTGTAAATCCTTGACTCCTTTACTCATGGGTTTCAAATAAAATAAATGTCGTGGGTTGGAATGGAAATTCAATCAATGGCTTGCGCCGCGCTCGCCAGTGGTCTTCTATCTCTTTCTAAGAGCTAAGATAAGAAGCCTGTGTAGTTCTTTCCTTTCAAATGCAAAGCTTGCTTGCGCCGCTGTAGAATGAAGTCTTGTAAGTACAAGTTAAGTAAGTACTATTTTGTGAAAGCAAGGCCGGGAAAGAGGAAAGCAATTCCCTTCTCTCGGTAAAGCAATTCTTTGAACTTCTATTCTGTGAACGTGAACTTCTCCAACTAAACTTTGAGTTTCAATATTGCTTTATTCCTAAACCTGATTGTGTTGGTGTTCAGTCTACCGCAAGCGAATAATCATTCGAAGAAGCTCTATTGGCAGGCAAGTTTAATAAGGATAATAGTCGGTAGGCAGGCCCAGTTGAATAACGAGAGATGGACGGACGCCTATCCAAAGCACAGTGGAAGTGCCAGGTAGCGTATAAACAAAGTGGAAAAGAGCAGAAAGAAGCAAGTCAAAGAACACGAACCTCAACGGAACGTTGTGCGGTAGGTAGAGGCAGAAGTCGATAAGCTCATAAAAGTGTTCTCAATTACGAGGGTACTAAAAAGATCTAAAAAGCGTTCCGCCCGGGATTCTGAAAGGGGCTTCTTCAACTTCAACTGAACAATATGGCTTTCTCCTACGGTATGGTTTTAGCCCATTTGATCAAGCCCAGCTGCTAACCGCATTCTCTCCCGATCATAAGAGAAGAAATTCCAGCTCTATCAAAGGCGTATCCACAATCATCGTCTGCTCGCCAGAAAGAAAGGAATAAAAAAGAAGAGCCCGGCCAAAAGCTTTATAGGCCAATCCTCAAAAAGAATCATCTTATTGGACCAAGGGTAATTTTCTTAAGCCATCCGTCTTAAGCGCGCAACAAGCAATCTCGCTCGCTCCTGTAGGTGGGAAGGGCCGGCCGGGACTCAAGTGGGGCTGGAGAGCTGCTGCCCTGCCTTTCTCTAGTTGGTAATTTGAATATACCAAGGTTTTGGGGTTTTTTGAAAGTGGTGCATGTAATGTACTAGTACTATAATGTAAATTAAATGGATATCAATCGACCATCAGATAGAAGACAAAGAATTCCAGTATGTGCCGTGCTTTGTCAGTTCTAAGAGCAGCAAACTCTGACCACCCTCCCTTCCCCAAAGCTGCGCCTTAGGAAGGCTGGCATGCTTTGCAAAATAAAACCTCTTCTTACTCCTATTAGTCCCCTACCTTGAGTCTGAGCCACAACCTCGCTCAGAAGAGCGGAAAG